AGATTTAAAACTTCTTTTTTGGTAAAAAAATTTCGCAATTTTTTTCTAGAATGCCCAATATCTGTTTTACATCTTCTAGGCGAAAATGCTCAATTTTCATAAGATCTTCTTGACTCTTATTCATAAGGTCCAATAATGTATATATATTGGACCTTATGAGGCAATTATAAACTCTGGGAGACAATTCGAATTGATCAATAAAAATAGATTTCAATGCTATTTTGTTTTTTCCGACTTTATCTAATTTATTGTGAAAAGTAAAGGGGGATAAAGGAACCATATGTTGGTTGTCCTCTAAAAGTAAGTTTTCTTCTTCCTTATATAAAAAGGGAATAAATAAATCAATCAAATTCCGGGAGGCTTCATGAAGTGCTTCTTTCGGAGTTAAACTGCCATTTGTCCATATTTCGAGAAAGAGTATCTCTTGTTTTTCATTCCCATTTCCATAGGAATGAATACTATGATTCACGTTTCGAACAGGCATGAATACAGCATCTACAGGATAACTTCCATCTTGAAAGTTATGTGGCATCTTTATAAGATATCCGCGATTTCTTTCAATTTCTAATCCAATACGTAAATTTATTGGTTCTGTCAAGCTAGCTATATGTTGTGTATTGTCGACAATTTCTACATAAGGTGGTAAGATGATATCTCGAGCAGTTACATATCCAGGACCTCTAACACAAATAGACGCGTCACAAGTTCCATATAGATTACTTCTCAATACAATTTCTTTCAAATTCATTATAATTTCGTGGGCCGATTCTTGAATACCCGTTATAGTAGAATATTCGTGGGAGACGTTCTCAGATTTTACACGTGTGATACATGTTCCTTCTATTTCTCCAAGCAAAGCTCTTCGCATCGCAATGCCTATTGTGTCGGCTTGTCCTTTCATAAGTGGAGACAGAATAAATCGACCATAATAAAGGCGTTTACTGTCTGTTCTTGATTCAACACACTTCCACTGTAGTGTCCGAGTAGATACTGTTACTTTCTCTCGAACCATAGTAATAATATTTTTTTTGATTGAATTATTTATTTCTCTTGTTTCTCTTGAAATTTCTTCACTGTTTATTTCTATACACGTCTTTTTTTCGGAGGTCTACAGCCATTATGTGGCATAGGGGTTACATCCCGTACAAAAGTTAATAGTATACCACTTCTACGAATAGCTCGTAATGCGGCGTCTCTTCCGAGACCGGGACCTTTTATCATGACTTCTGCTCGTTGCATACCTTGATCTACTACTGTACGAATAGCAACTGATGCTGCAGTTTGAGCGGCAAAGGGTGTCCCTCTTCTTGTACCCTTGAATCCACAAGTACCGGCCGAGGACCAGGAAACCACCCGACCTCGTACATCTGTAACTGTAACAATGGTATTATTGAAACTTGCTTGAACATGAATAACTCCCTTTGGTATTTTACGTGCACTTTTACGTGCACCAATACGTACATTTCTACGTAAACCAGTTCTCGGTATACCTTTTGCCATATTGTATCATCTCATAAATATGAGTCAGAAATATATGGATATATCCATTTCATGTCAAAACAGATTCTTTATTTGTATTTGTACGCTGAGCTCTTTAGTGAGTCTGATTATCCCTTTATCCTTGTCTTTGTTTATGTCTCGGATTGGCACAAATTACTCTAATGCGACCCCGTCTACGGATTAGTCGACATTTTTCACAAATTTTACGAACGGAAGCTCTTATTTTCATATTTGTCATTCCTTATCTTAATTCTGAATCTACTTCTCGATAGAAAATAGGTTTCTTGGCATTTTTTATCTTGAATCGTATTGAATAAAAATCACCTAATCCTTCAAATCTTTGTTTCGGAGTCGATAAATTATACGTCCTCTGGTTGAATCATAACGACTTACTTCAATTTTGACTTTATCTCCGGGAAGTATCCGTATAAAACTACGCCGGATCTTTCCCGAAACATAACCTAGAATCAGATCCTCATTATCTAAACGAACCCGGAACATGCCATTGGGAAGCGATTCAGTAATTAAACCTTCATGAATCCATTTTTGTTCTTTCATTCCAGGTAAAGCCCCCTTGAGGTATCAACTAATGGAGGAGAAACGATATTAGACAACTCACCCCCTTATCTTTTTTTTTTTACAAATAGGAAGAGGTTTCGGATTTCATTTGGATATTAAATGGATTACCATATATAACATAAAATTTCTCCGCCGATTCCTTCTAGTCGAGCCTCCCGATCTGTCATTATACCCCGAGAAGTAGAAAGAATTACAATCCCTATCCCACCTAAAATTCTAGGAATTCGTTGAGAGTTAGAATAAATTCGTAGACCGGGTCGGCTGATCCGTTTTAAATTTAACAAATTCCTATAGGGTCTTTTCCTATTCCTGCTATGTCGCAGGGTTAAAACTAAAAAATTTTGGTTTTTTTCTCGATGTTTTCTGACGTTTTCGATAAAACCTTCTCGGAAAAGTATTTTAACAATATTTTCGGTAATATTAGTAGATGCTATGCGAACAACTCTTTTTCTATCCATATCAGCATTTCGTATAGAGGTTATTATCTCAGCAATAGTGTCTCTACCCATGATGAACTCAAACTTTTGGTGTCTCAAAATTGGATATAATTAACATGTTTTTTTATTGGTTTATGAATATAAAAATTTTAAGGTATATACGCGAAACACAAGCTACGAATTAATCTAGTTCTTAAACTATTTCTTTTCAAATACCCCAAAAATATCAGATCTCTTTTTATTTTATAATACTTCTATAATACTTCGGGAGCTAATGAAACTATTTTAGTAAAATTTAATTGTCTCAATTCGCGGGGGATTGCCCCAAAAATGCGAGTTCCTTTTGGGTTTCCTTCTTGATCAATTACAACTGCAGCATTGTCATCATATCGTATTATCATACCGCTGTCACGTTTAAGTTCTTTACAGGTACGAACAATTACAGCTCTGACTACTTCTGATTTTTCTAGGGGCATATTTGGTACTGCTTCTTTGATCACAGCAACAATAACGTCACCAATATGAGCATATCGGCGATTACTAGCTCCTATGATTCGAATACACATCAATTTTCGAGCCCCGCTGTTATCCGCTACATTTAAATAGGTCTGAGGTTGAATCATATAAATTTTTGAGTCTATTCTTCCAATGCAAAGGATGAAAAAAAATAAAAGAAATATTGTTTGTCTAAGTCTAAAAAAAGAAACCTGCGATTTTGTTTCATCCCAAGACTCATTTCTGTCGGTTCTATATTTTTATCCCGAAATAATAAATTGAGTTCGTATAGGCATTTTGGATGCTGCTATTAAAATAGCCCTTTTAGCTATATTTTCGGTTACTCCACCCATTTCATATAGTATTCGCCCCGGTTTAACAACAGCTACCCAATATTCAGGGGATCCTTTCCCTGAGCCCATACGTGTTTCAGCAGGTCTTACTGTAACTGGTTTATCTGGAAAGAGCCGGACCCATATTTTTCCACCACGGCGTGCATTTCGTGTCATTGCTCGGCGACCTGCTTCGATTTGTCTCGATGTGATCCAAGCGGGTTCAAGTGCTTGAAGAGCATATTTACCGAAACAAATATGATTACCTCGATAAGATATTCCCTTCATTCTTCCTCTATGTTGTTTACGGAATTTAGTTCTTTTGGGGTTATAGTTGATGGTTGTTTCGGAATTTCATCTCTACTACAGAGCTGGACGTGAGAGTTTCTTCTCATCCAGCTCCTCGCGAATAAAAGGATTCAAAATTGAATTTCAATTAATTTGAATAGCTATTAGAACATTTTTAGAAAAGATTTTATTTTTTTCTAACGTCCTAATAAATCTTTATTGTCTTTTGTCCTTTATCCGAGTTTACCAATTCAAAAAAAGAAAGTTTTCGCGGGCGAATATTGACTCTTGCAATCTCTATTTCAGTCCTAGCACTTGTTCGTCACTTTTCCGAATAGATGAATTAATTTCCGGTTCATTTCGCCATCCTAACTAGTGAATTATTAAGATTCATTTGTTTAATAAAATCTTTTGCATTCACAGGTTCCTTCGTTTCCACCACTTCGTACTAAATGATTAGGTCAGAATTCTACAACGGAGCTCATAATCCAATTTATTCTTGAGTCAACCTTCTTAGTCTTTATTGACTCGAAGCTCTTGAGTTTTTTCTTCTCTTCTATCAGAAATTCCTTGAAAATTTCATTATGTATGAATCAATTAGTATTGATGCTTTATTACATTGTCTTTTATGAGATAACCCACAGACCTTCCATATTAGAATTCTATATCATTGATATTATTTTTCTCTCTTTCTCTCATCCTTCCATTTATCCACACCTTTCTTCTGTAATTTTGCTTTAAAAAAGTTTAATTATTTCAGTTGCTACAAAGATATGACTTATTTAACATATCTTGACTGGTTCTTTAGATCCAGATAATATGAAGTGATGAATTGGTTTTCATACTATCGGGTCGGTCTTTTGTAACCCTAACCCTAAAAAAAAACCAACGAGTCACACACTAAGCATAGCAATTATATCAAAAGGTCAATTGAATTTTTATTCAACCCTATAGAATTAAGAATTAGTTTGATTGGTAGGAAAAAGAATGAACGAGTTTCTCCCTTTTTCCTTCTATCAATAGATAGAAGGAAAAAACAATGAAAGTTTTCTTATTCCTCTTCCTTGTCTATAAAAATCCAAATTTTGATGCCCAAAACCCCATAGATAGTCCGAACTGTATAGGAACAATAATTTATTTTAGCTCGAATGGTTTGTAGGGGAACCCTGCCCTCTCTGATCCATTCGACACGGGCAATTTCTTTTCCGTCGATACGCCCTGCAATTTGTACTTGAATTCCTTTTGTATCCGTTTGTTCAGTTAATTCAATAGCCTTTTTCATTGCTTTTCGAAATGAAACTCTATTTTTTAATTGTCCGGCTATAAATTCTGCAAGAATATTAGGGTTCCCGTAAGGTTTTGCAATTCT